ATATATTTTTTTGAATGAAATAAAGTAAAAAAACGAAATTTAAGAAAGAAAAATATAAGGAAGATAAATAGATCCGTTTCTACACGATCGAATTATATTTGTTCAATACACTGTTGTCAATATGAATAGTTAGAAAAGAATACAATAAAAAAAAATATAAATAGAGCAAAAAAAGGCGAGGGGAGTGGGGAAAGTATAGTAGAAAAAAACTTATACTTATACAAAGCTATATACGAATCACCCACACCCTCTTCTTTTTTATTTCATTAATTGACTTTCGACGAAATTCTGTAAAAACAAACCCCCGCCTTATTTAAAATATCATAAACCGTTTCTGTAGGTTGAGCGCCTTTTTCAAGAAAATATAGGATAACAGGAATATTTAAATAGGTTTGATTATTTATCGGATCATAAAAACCCACTTTCCGAAGATCTCTTCCTTCTCTTCGGGATCGAACATCAATTGCAACGATTCGATAAACGGCTCATTGGGATAGACATAGATAAACTAGAACCCCCCCTAGAAACGTATACGAAGTTTTCTCCTCGTACGGCTCGAGAAATTAGAAGATATGTTTATGTATCCAATTCTAATGTCAAATCGATCTATAAAAGCATTAAATCAAATAAATTAGACTATGATTATTTAATACTTTTTTATTCTTCTTTTTCTTTATCAAAAAAAAATCATTTGTATTCTCAAAACTCAAGTTGAGTAACTCTGAAATAGCTCAAAAGAAAATCCTTAGGCATTTGATTTTTTGAGTGGTCTCTAACCCCTTTTTCTTTGTCTCATTTCGAATATATTTGGACTCCTTATTCTTGATCTAGTTGTCGAGACAATTCAAAAAAAGATATTTCCTTGTTCCAAAATATTTTCTCTTTTCCTTGAATCATTGGGTTTAGACATTACTTCGATGATTTTTAATCGTTTCAAAATGGCAGCAACATGCCCCTTTTTCTGATTTATTTCTATCAAAGAATCATAAACGGTCGATTCCCGCACGATACACTTTTGATCAAAAGAGTTTCACTAATTCCAACAAATTTTCCTTTTTTGAATTTGAAACTTGCTCGAATTAGATCCTTTCAATTTAGAAATCGAAAATAGACTACACTTACGAAGTTGTTCCAACTTATTAATTGGCACTAACCCTAGATCCTTGCCCTGAGAAATGAATCAAGACTTTCTACTCGAGCTACATCACATACTGTTTCCACTACAACCCAAGACAAGGTGAGGGTTCTAGTGGAACAAAACAAAGGATGTCGAGCCAAGAGCACCTTCATTCCTATCTAATATAATGAAAGGGGTGGGTGTAAGAATCCACAACTGATCATGTCCTTCAAGTCGCACGTTGCTTTCTACCACATCGTTTCAAACGAAGTTTTACCATAACATTCCTCTAGTTTGGAACTGATATGTAATTGATTCAATTAGGGAATCATGAATAGTCATTTGTTCGGTCGTTACATTGCTTTCTAAAGAAGTCTTAGAAAGAATTCAATTTAACCCTCGATTTTCTTTTTTTTTATAAATGCAATATTTTTATTTCAACTATTAGGTTTCTAAATATTATATTCTATTAGTATTAAGAAGAAAAAAATTCTTTGTATTGAATCTACATTGCATCTTCAAGTAACTTAAGAGAATATATTCAACAATCTTAGACCTCTTCGAATATCAATCATAAGAAATAATGAAATTCAAATAGTTATTGAATTGAAAAAAAACTACCCGGATATCACTATTTGAATAAAGTTTTACTAAAGATTGGATTTCTCATCATAAATAATCCATCTTTGATTTAAACCTAAACCTCAGTGATTAAAAAAATATAGATAGATAGAAAAAGAAATTTTTTTCTTTTTTTTTTTTCGTGAAGTGGATAAAAAAAAAGTTGATGTAAAGGAAGATTTAGGCTCTTTCATTTCATAATGAAAAAGAAAATAATAAAAAAAAAAAAAATAAAGAATTCACTCTATCAGATAGACTGAACAATTGTCATTGGAATGAATTATGAATATTCAATATAGAATATTTCAAATTAACGGATCCAAAATCTTTTTCAAAAAATCAAAAAACATTATCACTGAAATAGAACGACAATAATACATTAAGCATTTCCTCCTTTTACGCGTAGTTTCTTTGACTGGGGGGGGGGTTCGTTCCATAATTCTTATTTAAAGCAAGGGTAATAGAATATAGGATGTATGAATTACCCCCCTGTCTATATTATTACATATATTTACAATTATTTATGAGAACTAAATCAAATACGAAATGAAATACCTAAAAAGAAAAATGAGGTTCAAAGAAAATAGATATATTATATGTATGTAACTTGATTATTTCGTAATCGAATTTGTACAAACACCACTAGTGAAATGGATATCTTAGATTGTTAATTAATTCTTATTATATGGGACGTAAGGCTTTTCGACGTAATTAACTTAAACTTCAATATGAATATTGAATATTCAAAGTACAAGGCGATGGACATACGATGAAAAGCGCATTCAACCTCTTTTCCAACCCCCTTTTTTTTTTCTTTATTTCCAATTCTTCGAATCTATGTTCCTAGATCACGACTCGATTCGGGTCCATCTATATGTATCTTATTTAAATTTAATTTGTGAAAAAAATAGGATTAGGATTTAAAGAAGAATAGGAATAGAATCATTAAAAATCAGAAACAAGAATCACATAATATTCCAATATTTGACTCTTAAAGAGTAAAGAAGGTAGTTCAAAAAGACAACCTATATATAAAGAAGGTAGTTCAAAAAGACAACCTATATATAGAATAGGTATTCCCTGGGACGGAAGGATTCGAACCTCCGAATAGCGGGACCAAAACCCGTTGCCTTACCGCTTGGCCACGCCCCATTTGGATTTCTATTCAATACTAATAAACACTAGTATTGTTTTTGGTTGTTCGTCAATTCCAATCCACAGACTCTATTGTTACTAGGGTTTTGACACGTGTCGATATACAATGAAACTGAATTTATTGATCATTACATATAATTCAATTAAGATATTGTATAAAAGTATAATTTCTTCTATTCTTTTTTGAGAATTGAAGAATTTTGGATTGGGTGAGTTCAAAGAAGGATTTTTTGGTATACCTTTTTTCATTTTTAAGGGATATCAATTATCAATAACAATAACTCAATCAAAATACAATTATCTACAAGTCCAAGAAAAAAAACTCTTTGTTATGCTTAATATCTTTAGTTTGATCTGTATCTGTTTTCATTCCACCCTTTATTCGATTAGTTTTTTCTTAGCAAAATTGCCTGAGGCCTACGCTTTTTTGAATCCAATCATCGATTTTATGCCAGTAATACCTCTTCTTTTTTTTCTCTTAGCCTTTGTTTGGCAAGCTGCTGTAAGTTTTCGATGAGATTTTTAATACTGTCCTAGACATGATTTATTCGAAAAATAAATTCTAACAATGGATAAGATCGGATAAGTCTTACAGCATGAACCCTTGATTCAAACAATTCTTAGATAGCTGCAAGAAATCTGACTCACCCTTTTCCTTTCCTCATTCTGATTCTTTTTCATTTATTGAAAAACCCTTTTAGAGTCATCCAAAAATAGGAAAGATTTTTTTTTTAATGAAAGACTTGACTCTTATTCCAAATGAATTTCTGAAAATTCTTTTTTTATTTTTGATTTCGAGAAGCCATTTTGTTTATTGGTGTCAAAAAAGGATATAGGGTATAAAAATAGAGAATCTATTCTCTTAAAAAAAAAAAAAAAAAAAGATCTTGGAGATTGTGTAATGCTTACTCTCAAACTCTTTGTTTACACAGTAGTTATATTTTTTGTTTCTCTCTTCATCTTTGGATTCCTATCTAATGATCCAGGACGTAATCCTGGGCGTGAAGAATAAGAAGAAGAAAAAGGCCTTTCTTTTTACTTGCTTAATTTTTCAATGTTCTTAACTTAGGATTTGATCTATTGGACATCCTTATTTATTTTATTAAATAAAATAAATTTTGAAAAAAAAATAAAATAAATTTTGAAAAAAAAATAAATAAAATACCAAGTCATCCATGGAAACGGAAAGAGAGGGATTCGAACCCTCGGTACGAAAAACTCGTACAACGGATTAGCAATCCGACGCTTTAGTCCACTCAGCCATCTCTCCCAATTGAAAAAGGATAATTACTATCTTACATTACACAAAAAGTAAGGCTTGAAAAAAAAATCCTTTCTTTATCTCTCTTTATTATTTTTTACTCGATTGATATATACAACTTTAATATATACTACTTTTATAAGCAATACCATTTCGATAAAGAAAAAGTCCTAAAGAGATATTTCAAATAAAAAAAAAAAATAAAAAAGAAAGAATAACTCTTCTTCCAAAAGAGCTTTTTTTCTTTTCACGGCCTAGCCTGGTCAATACCTGGCCGGGCCATTTTTTGTTCCATTCCAAATCATAGATAAAATGATTTGTTTGAAAACAAAAATACTATACTTATTATTGAAAGAACAATCAGAAGAAGGAATCTTTCCATTCCTATGATATGGAATTTCATTCTATAGAATCAAAGTGTCATTTTTTATTATGTTATTATTCTTTCTTCCTTATTTTTTTTTCCAGTAAAGGAAAAAAAAGGAACTATGGATTGTTGTACAATGCATTCTTATATTATATGTTGTACAATGCATTCTTATATTATAACATAAATAGTTTTATCGAACCCTATCAAAAATCCTCCAGCAAAAGAAAGAACTTGTTCTTTCTTTTGCTAATCTGATAAGAACTTGTTCTTTCTTTTGCTAATCTGATTAGCTCTACTGACAAAACCAAAACAAACACATCAATGCTATAATTTTCATCATTATTTTGTTTTGGATCCTATCTTGATTACGTCCAATTACCTTTTTTTGTTCGACAAAAGTTTCATTTATATACAATAATCGCATTGTAGCGGGTATAGTTTAGTGGTAAAAGTGTGATTCGTTTTATTAATCCCTT